AATAAAATGCCTGAAAAAGGATTACTTTGATAGAGTAAATCATGTATAATTTATACTTTTATTATACTTTTAGAATTAAACTAATCCATAAATTTCAAAAATTTATATGCATAAACACTTAAGTATAATTAGAAAAATAAGCTAAATAAAGCTTTTGGATTCATACTTCAAATATAGAATTAAATTCTTTTTTCTGATTAATTTAAATTTAACAAAAATCACATTTTTAATTATATTAATATTTAGAACTTTAATATCAATCTCAGCATCTAATTGATTATCAATATGAATAGGATTAGAATTAAATTTATTTTCTATTATTCCTATTTTAAATTTTAAATCATCAATTTATTCTATTGAAGCTACAATAAAATACTTTTTAATTCAAGCTTTTGCTTCAATTTTATTATTAACTTTTTTAATTAATAAAAATTTCTTTTTTATAAATAATAGAAATATTTTAATTATTATACCATTATTAATAAAGCTAAGATTAATACCATTTCATTTATGATTACCCTCAATAATAGAGGGATTAAATTGAATTTCATGTTTATTAATAATAACATGACAAAAAATTTCACCTTTAATTATAATTTCTTATTTAAATATTAATAAAAATTTAATCTTTTTAATTACTTTAATTTCATTAAATTCAATTTTTGGTTTAAATCAAAATTCAATACGAAAAATTTTAGCTATATCATCAATTAATAATTCAACATGAATATTATTTGCAATTTTATTAAATAATAAATTATGAATAAATTATTTCTTAATTTACTCAATATTAAATTTTTTAATTATTAAAATTTTAAATAATTATAATATTAACTATATTAATCAAATAAAATTTTTTAATTTAAATTTTTTTTTTAAATTAAATATATTAATATTAATTTTTTCAATTATAGGTTTACCCCCCATAATTGGATTTTTAATAAAATGAATATTAATTAAAAACTTAATTTATAATAATATATACTTAATTATAATAATATTAATTATATTAACTATTTTAAATTTATTTTTTTATATTAAAATATCCTATTTCATATTATTTAATTTTAATTTATTTAATAAATGATATTTTCAATTTAAAAAAAATAATTATAATTTTTTTTTATTTATAAATTTTTTTAGATTATTTTTCAGTTACTTAATATTTTATTAAGGTTTTAAGTTAAACTAAACTATTAATCTTCAAAATTAAAAATATTTTTTTTAAACCTTAATTAATATTTAATACCTTTAAATTTGCAATTTAATATCATATAATTTGAATATAAAGTTTTTGATAAAAAGATTTTTTTAATCTATATATAAATTTACAATTTATAACCTATTATCAGCCATTTTATCTATAAAATGAATCTTTTCAACTAATCATAAAGATATTGGAACTTTATATTTTTTATTTGGTATTTGATCAGGAATAATTGGATCTTCACTTAGAATTTTGATTCGATTAGAACTAAGTCAAATCAATTCAATTATCAATAATAACCAATTATATAATGTAATTGTTACAATTCATGCTTTTATTATAATTTTTTTTATAACTATACCAATTGTAATTGGTGGATTTGGAAATTGATTAATTCCTATAATAATAGGATGTCCAGATATATCTTTTCCACGATTAAATAATATTAGATTCTGATTATTACCACCCTCATTAATAATAATAATTTGTAGATTCATAATTAATAATGGAACAGGAACAGGATGAACTATTTATCCACCTTTATCAAATAATATTGCTCATAATAATATTTCAGTTGATTTAACCATCTTTTCTCTTCACTTAGCAGGTATTTCATCAATTTTAGGAGCAATTAATTTTATTTGTACAATTCTTAATATAATACCAAACAATATAAAATTAAATCAAATCCCACTATTTCCATGATCAATCTTAATTACAGCTATATTATTAATTTTATCTCTACCAGTTCTAGCTGGTGCTATTACTATATTATTAACTGATCGAAATTTAAATACATCATTTTTTGATCCAGCAGGAGGAGGAGACCCAATTCTTTATCAACACTTATTTTGATTTTTTGGACATCCAGAAGTATATATTTTAATTCTACCTGGATTTGGTTTAATTTCACATATTATTAGACAAGAAAGAAATAAAAATGAAACATTTGGTAATATTAGAATAATTTATGCAATATTAACTATTGGATTACTAGGATTTATTGTTTGAGCACATCATATATTTACAATTGGAATAGATGTAGACACACGAGCTTACTTTACATCAGCAACAATAATTATTGCCATTCCAACAGGAATCAAAATTTTTAGTTGACTAGCTACTATTTATGGATCTAAAATTAATTTTTCACCATCAACAATTTGATCTTTAGGATTTATTTTTTTATTTACAATTGGAGGATTAACAGGAGTAATTCTTGCTAATTCATCTATCGATATTATTCTTCATGATACTTATTATGTAGTAGCTCATTTTCATTATGTATTATCAATAGGAATTGTATTTGCAATTATTGCTAGATTAATCCACTGATTTCCAATTTTCACAGGATTTTCAATAAATAATTTTTTTTTAAAAATTCAATTTATTCTAATATTTATCGGAGTAAATTTAACTTTTTTTCCACAACATTTTTTAGGTTTAAATGGAATACCACGACGATATTCAGATTACCCAAATAATTTTTTATTATGAAATATAATCTCATCAATTGGATCAATAATTTCAACATTTAGAATTATTATCTTAATTTATTCAATTTGAAATAGAATTTTTTTAAAAAAAACAACAATTTTTAAATTAAATTTAAATAATTCAATTGAATGAATTCACAATTTACCACCATTAGAACATTCTTATTCAGAATTACCTTTAATTATTAATTTCTAATATGGCAGAATTAATATGCAATGAACTTAAAATTCATTTATAAAGAATAATCTTTTTTTAGAAATTATAACTTGATTAAAACTAAGATTTCAAAATAGAAATTCACCATTAATAGAACAATTAATTTTTTTTCATGATCATACAATTTTTATTATTATTATAATTATATCAACAATCACTTATATAATAATATTTATTATAAAAAATAAATTTATTAATATTAAAATTTCTGAAAATCAAATAATTGAATTCATTTGAACAACAACTCCACCTATTATTTTAATTTTTATTGCCATACCTTCTCTTCATTTATTATACTTAATAGATGAAATTAAATGCCCTATTTTAACAATTAAAATTTTTGGTCATCAATGATTTTGATCTTATGAATATTCAGATTTTTCTAATATTGAATTTGAATCTTATATAATAAATGAATTAAATAAAGAAAATTTCCGTTTAATTGAAGTAGATAATAAAACTATTTTACCATTTAAATTTAATATTCGATTATTAATTTCATCAGATGATGTAATTCACTCATGAACTATTCCAAGATTAGCAATTAAAATAGATGCTATTCCAGGACGAATAAATCAAATTAATCTTTTTATAAATCGACCAGGAATATATTTTGGACAATGCTCAGAAATTTGTGGAATTAATCACAGATTTATACCTATTCAAATTGAATCAATTAATTTAAATAAATTTATTTATTGAATTAAAAATTTCTAATTCATTAGATGACTGAAAAGCAAAGTAATGATCTCTTAAATCAAAATATAGTAAATTAGCAATTACTTCTAATGAAAGAGATTAGTTAAAGACATAACATTAATTTGTCAAATTAAAATTATTTATTAATATCACTTAATTCCACAAATAGCCCCAATTAACTGATTAATTCTATTCCTATTCTTTTTTATAATATTATATTTAATCATAAATTTTATATATTTTATATTTATTAAAAATATTAAAATAAAAAAAAATTTAAAAATCCAATTAAAAAATTACAACAAATTTATTTAATATTTTTGATCCATCAACAACAATCTTTAATTTAGAAATAAATTGAATTAGAACTTTTACAATTATTATTTTAATACCAAATTTTTTATGAATTATACCAAATCGAATTAATTGATTATTATTTAAAATATTTAATATATTAAATAATGAAATATTAATACTTTACAAAATAAAAAAAACTAAATCTCCTGCATTCTTATTCATCTCACTTTTTATATTTATTTTATTAAATAACTTTATCAGTTTATTTCCATATATTTTTTCATCATCAAGTCACATAGTATTTTCAATTACACTAGCCTTACCATTCTGATTTTTTTTTATCATATTTTCAATATGTAAAAATACAAAAAATATAATTGCTCACTTAATCCCATTAAATACTCCTATTTATTTAGCTCCATTAATAACAATCATTGAAACAATAAGAATTATTATTCGACCAATATCATTATCTATTCGTTTAACCGCAAATTTAATTGCAGGACATCTTTTAATAACATTATTAAACTACAATTCATTAATAATTATTATTATTTTTATTCAAATATTTATAATAATCTTTGAATTATGCGTAGCTTTAATTCAAAGTTATGTATTTTCAATTCTTTCATCATTATACTCTAGCGAATAATGATAAAAATAAATCAACCTTATTTTATTTTAAATTTAAGTCCATGACCAATTTTAATAGCATTAAACATTTTTAACTTAATAATTTCAAATATTATAATTATAAATTTTAAACTAAATTTAATATCAATAATTAATTTTTTAATAGTTATATTAATTTCAATATTATGATGACGAGATGTGATTCGAGAAAGAACTTTTCAAGGAAATCATAATTTTTTTATTATAAATTTAATTAAATTAAGAATAATTTTATTTATTATTTCTGAAATATTTTTATTCATTTCATTTTTTTGAAACTTTTTACATAATTCTTTAGCCCCATCAATTGAATTAGGATTAAATTGACCTCCTAAAAACATTATATTTTTTAACCCTTTATTAATTCCGCTATTAAATACAATTATTTTATTAACATCAAGATTTACTATTACTTTAACTCATTTTTATTTATTAAATAATTCAAAAAAAAAAACAATTACTTTTATAAATTTAACAATTATTTTAAGTATTTACTTTTTAATACTTCAAATATTAGAATATAATCAAGCAACATTTACATTTTCAGATTCAATTTTTGGATCATCATTTTATATAGCAACAGGATTCCATGGATTACATGTAATTATTGGAACAATTTTTCTTCTAATTAATCTATTCCGAATATATAAATTACATTTTTCTTTTATTCATCATATTAGATTTGAATTATCTGCATGATACTGACACTTTATTGATATTATTTGATTATTTTTATATATAACATTTTATTGATGAAATAATTAATTTTATTAATATAAATAGTATATTTGATTTCCAATCAAAAAGTTTAAAATTTAAATAAAATAATTTTATTAAATTTAATTTCAATATTAACTATAACTATAATTTTAATAATTTTATTTATAATTATGATCTTAATTAATATAAAAATAAAATTTAATCATAATAAATCAGCACCCTTTGAATGCGGATTTGATCCATTTAATAAATCACGAATTCCATTCTCATTAAATTTTTATTTAATTGCAATTATTTTCTTAATTTTTGATATTGAAATCTCAATTATTTTACCAATAATTATAAATTTTAAAATTTCTAATATAATTTATTTTAATTTAATATTTATGATTTTTTTTATATTTATAATTATTACTATTTTTTATGAATGAAAATTTGGATCTTTAAATTGAAAAATTTAAAGGATAATAGTTAAAATTTATAACATTTAATTTGCTCTTAAAAATTATTATATAATTTATCTTAAATAAGAAGTAATATTTTTTTACATATTAATTTCGACTTAATAATAGATTTTATAATCCTTATTTTTAATTGAAACCAAAAAAGAGGTTTATTACTGTTAATAATAATATTGAAAAAAAATTCCAATTAAAAAGATTTCAAAAAAAAGAAGCTGCTAACTATCTTTTAAAGCATTAAAAATGTTTAATCTTTAAATATTTATTAGTTTAAAATAAAACATTATATTTTCAATATAAAAATAATTTTTATTATAAATAATTTTTTTTAATTTATAAACTAAAAAAATAAACAATTTTAAAAATAAAATTTTATGCATGTATAGCTACCTTACCAAAAAAAAAAAAAAAAATCAATTTAAGATTTTATCTTTTTTTAAAAACAATAAAATTTAACTAATTCGAATTTTAACTTTAATAAAAAAAATTCATCAAAATTTTATTTAAAAAAAAATTATTTTACCCTTATATCTTCAATATAATACTCTATTTTAAGCTATTTAAATTTAATAATTAAAAATTAAAATAATTAAAAATCATATAAAAAATAATAAAATATAAACTTTATATCTATTTAAAAACATATTTTGAATAAAAATAATTATTTTCTTAAAAAAAAAAATTAAACCATTATTTAAATTATATTCAACTCAACCAATTTCAAATAACTTTAAAGAAAAAAAACCTATAAAAAGAAAATTATTTAAAAAAAAATTAACCTTTAAAAATAATAAATTTCATATTATTCTAAAAAAAAAAATATTGAACATAGAAATAATATATTTTATAGAAAATAAAAAATTATTAAATTCAAAAAAAAATCAAATTCTAAAAAATAAAATTAAAATTCTTAAAATCTTAAATTTAAATTCCAATAAAATTAAATCAAACTTATAAAATATTAATCACATAAAAAAAGAACCAAAAAAAATTATAATTAATCTAATTATTAATATTCTAATAATTAAAATTTTTCTTTCAAACTTAATAATCATTATATAATTATATATTGAATAATTTATTATCATTAAATAATAAATAACACGAATAGAATAAAAAAAAGTTAAAAAAAAAGAAAATAAAAAAAAAAAAAAAAAAAAAAAATTTAAATTTATTATCAAAAAATATTCAAAAATTAAATCTTTTGAATAAAAACTACAAAAAAAAGGAAAACCACATAATGATATTAAAGTAAATATAAAAATTAAACCACAAAAAGGTAAACAATCAATTAAACCCCCTATTTTACGAATATCTTGATTATTATTTATATTTAAAATTAAAATCCCAGCTCTCAAAAATATTATAGACTTAAATAAAGCATGTATTAATAAATAAAAAAAACATATATCAATCTTTCCTAAACATAAAATTATAAATATAAATCTTATCTGACTTAAAGTAGAAAAAGCAATAATTTTTTTTAAATCAAATTCAAAAATAGCATTTAAACCAGATATAAATATTGTTAAACAAGAAATAATTAATAAATAATTTAAAAAAGTAAATTTTAAAAAAATTTCATTAAAACGAATCATTAAATAAATTCCAGCAGTAACTAAAGTAGAAGAATGAACCAATGAAGAAACAGGAGTAGGAGCCGCCATAGCTAAAGGTAATCAAGAAGAAAAAGGAATTTGGGCTCTCTTAGTTAAAGAAGCTATTATAATTATTAAACTAATAAAAAATAAATAATTATAATTAATATAATAATCAATTAAAATAAAATTTCAAGAACCAAAATTTAATATTCAAATTATAGATAAAATAATAAATAAATCACCTAAACGATTCAAAATAACTGTAACTAATCCCGATCTATAAGATTTTTTATTTTGATAAAAAACAACTAAACAAAAAGAAACCATACCTAAACCATCTCAACCTAATAAAATTCTAATTAAATTAGGTCTAATAATTAAAAAAAACATAAATATAATAAAAAAATTCATTAATATTAAAAATCGACTCTTATTTAAATCATAATTTATATATTCCATTCTATATAATAAAATTATTGAAGAAATCAAAAAAACAAAAGAAATAAATATTAAAGATATTCAATCAATTAATAAAACATATAAAACTATACAAGAATTAAAAAAAAAAAATATATATTCAATAAAATATAACTTATCAAAATAAATTAACAATAAACCCAAAATAAAAAAAATAAAAAATAAAAAAAAATAAAAAAAAAAAAAAAAAAAAAAAAAATTAAACTTAATTATTTAAATATAATATATATTATAATCTTTAATTCCACAAATTAATATTTTAATTAAACTATTTAAATAACAAAACAACTCCATAATTATAAAAATTATATTTAAAGGAACCCAATGTATAAATAATAATAAATATTCACTTAAATTAATATAAACTAAATAATTTATATTAAAAAATAACTTACCATATTGAGTATATAAATATAAATAAAGACTATATAAAAATATTAAAATTATAATTAAAAAATACAAAATATAAAAATAATCAAATCAAATTATTAATCTAATTAATAAAAATAATTCACCAAATAAATTAAAAGAAGGAGGAAAAGATATATTAGAAGAACATAATAAAAATCATCAAAATGAAAGAAAAGGATAAATATTAATTAAACCTTTATTTAAAAATAAACTACGACTTTTAAAACGTAAATAACAAATATTTCTTAAACAAAATAACCCAGAAGAACATAAACCATGACCAAATATTAAAATTAATGAACCAAAATAACCTCAATTATTTAAAGTTAAAAATCCAATAATTACTAAACCTATATGAACAACAGAAGAATAAGCAATCAAAATTTTTAAATCTCTCTGAAAAAAACAAACCAATCTTAAAACTACTATACCAATTAAACACAAAGAAATTAAAAAATAATTTAATTCTAAATTAATTTTAAACACTAATATTAAAACATGAAAAATACCAAAACCCCCTAACTTTAATATAATTCCAGCCAAAATTATTGAACCACAAATAGGAGCCTCAACATGAGCTTTAGGTAATCAAATATGAAATAAAAATAAAGGTATTTTAACTAAAAAAATTATTATCAAAAATAAATAATAATAAAAATTTAGATTATTTAAATAATCAAAATAATATATAAATAAAAAAACAGAACTATTTAAATTTAATAAACAAGAAAAAAAAGGTAAAGAAAAAAAAATTATATAAATAAATAAATAAAATCCAGCTTTAAAACGCTCATATTGATAACCTCAACCATAAATCAAAATAATAACAGGAATTAAATTAATTTCATAAAAAATATAAAATATAATGAAATTATTTCTAAAAAAACAAAAATAAAAAATAATTAAAAAAATAAATATTAAAAAATTAAAATAATTTAAATAAAAATTCTTTAAATTTAAACTAGAAATATAAACTAATCTAATAACTCAAATACCTAATATAAATATTAAATAAGAAAATATATCCATACCAAATAAATAACTAATATTCAAAAAATAATTAAATATAGGAATCCTAAAATATATAAAAAAAAAAAAAAAAAAAAAAAAATTCTGAGCTAATCATCATCTTTTAATATTTAGACTAAAAAAAATCATACTAAATAAAATTAATATTAAAATTATTAACATTGTAAAATTATTAAAGATTTTAAATAATCATTACCATATATACGAACTATTAAAATCAAAATTGTTAAACCTAAAACTCTTTCACTAATACAAAAAATAAAAAAAATTAATAATAAAATATATTGTTTAATAAATATTATTAAATTAATTAAAAATAATAAAGATAAAATTAATAATAAATATTCTAACCCTAAAAGTATTATTAATAAATGATTAAAATTAAAAATATAAAATAAAACTCCAGAAAATAATATAAATAATAAAACTAAAATAAATAAATTTATCATTTTAATAGTTTAAAAAAAACATTGATATTGTAAATCAAAATTATAAAATTATTTAAAATAAAATCAGTATAAATATATAAATATATTATCATTAATCTCCAAAATTAATATTTTAATTAAAATATATACTGAATTTTTAAATTTATTTTATTAACTAATTTAATTTTAGCAATTTCATTAACTATAATAAAATCACCTATTAGATCAAATTTAATTATTTTAATTCAAACTATAATGCTAACTCTTATAATTAATATAATTAATAAAACAGCATGAATTTCATTCATAATTTTTATTTTATATATTGGTGGTTTAATAATTATTTTTTTATATATTTCAAGAATTGCTTTTAATGAATTTAATATCAATAAAAATTATAAAAATATATTAATTAAATCAATTTTTTTAACAATATTTATTTTATATTTTAAATTATATTTTAATATAGAAAATTTTTTTTATGAAAATAAATTATTATTTGAAGATAATTTTAATTTAATTAATATATTTATTATACCCAATAACTTAATAATTTATCTTATTATAATAATTCTTTTTTTTATATTAATTTTAATTATTTGAATACTAAAAATTAATAAAGGACCAATTCGACAAAAAAAATAATTAATGAAAAAAAATATATTAAAAAATCTATCACCAATATTAAATTTACCAACACCTGCCAGAATTAGATTTATATGAAATTTTGGATCTTTACTAATAATTTGTTTAATTAACCAAATTTTAACAGGTTTATTTTTAGCATTCCATTATAAAACAGATATTAATTTAGCATTTCAAAGAATTATTAATATAAACCGTAATATTAATTTTGGATGATTAATTCGATCTTTCCATGCTAATGGAGCATCAATATTTTTTATTATAATTTATATTCATATTAGACGAGGAATTTATATAAACTCTTTTAATTTTAAAATAACTTGAATTATCGGAGTAATATTATTATTACTAACAATAATAACAGCTTTTGTAGGATATGTATTACCTTGAGGACAAATATCATTTTGAGGAGCAACAGTAATTACAAATCTCTTATCAGCAATTCCTTATTTAGGAAATTCAATTGTTATTTGAATCTGAGGAGGATTTTCTATTAATAATGCAACTTTAACACGATTTTTTTCAATTCATTTTATTTTACCATTTATTATTATCTTATTTACATTTATTCATCTATTTTTTTTACATATAACAGGATCAAATAATCCTTTAGGAATTAATAGAAATTTTGATAAAATTACTTTTTCACCATATTTTTTAATTAAAGATTTAATTGGATTAATCATATTTATATGACTATTTTTAATTTTAACCTTAATTTTTCCATATCTTCTTAATGATCATAATAATTTTATTATAGCAAATCCAATAATTACCCCTAACCATATTCAACCAGAATGATATTTCTTATTTTCTTATTCAATTTTACGAGCAATTCCAAATAAACTAGGAGGAGTCATTGCATTAATATTATCAATTTTAATTTTATTAGTATTACCTATATTAAATAATAAAAAATTTTTAAGAAATAAATTTTATCCAATTAATAAAATTATATTTTGAGCATTTATTATAACTTTTTTTATATTAACTTGAATTGGAATACAACCAGTTGAATACCCATTTATTTTTACAAGTCAAATTTTTACAATAATTTATTTTTCTTACTTCTTTATTAATTTTTATTTAATAAAAATATGAGATAAATTATTAATATAATAATTTAGTTAATTAATTTAAATATAAAATATTTATTTTGAAAATAAAAAATAGAATAAATTCTATTAACTTAACACTTAAATTAATGATATAAGTTAAATAATTTTATAGCAAAATTAAATACAAATAAAAATAAAGATAAAGGTAAAATTAATTTTCAAATTAAATATATTAATTTATCATAACGAAATCGTGGTAAAAATCCACGCAATCAAATAATCAAAAATATAAATATTAAAATATAAATATTTAAATAAAATTTATTCATTATTAAACCAAAAAATATTTCACATAATATTATACCCATAAATATAATTCTTATATATTCAGATATAAAAATAAAAATAAAAGATAGACTTCTAAACTCAATATTAAAACCAGAAACCAATTCTGATTCACCTTCAGAAAAATCAAAAGGAGAACGATTTATTTCAGCTAAAAATCTAATTAATAATAAAATAAAAATAAAAAAAAGAAAAAAAAAAAATTTTATATTAATCTGATAAATATAAAAATCATTTAAATTAAATCTATTAATTAAAAACATTAAATTTATAATAATAATTATTATTCTTACTTCATAAGAAATTATCTGAGAAATAAAACGAATTATTCCCAAAACTGAATAATTAGAATTAGACGATCATCTAATTATTATAAAAATATAAACTATTATTCTAGAACAACAAAATATATAAATTAAACCAAATCCCATAATATAATTTATACCAATATAAGGATAAATAAATCAAAAAAAAATAGAAATTAATAAACCTAATAAAGGAGAAATTATAAAAATAAAAAAATTTATATTTCTAGGATAATTAACTTCTTTAAAAAATAATTTTAAACCATCACCCATTGGTTGAAAAATACCTTTAATAAAAAACTTATTAGGGCCTTTTCGTAATTGAATATAACCTAAAACTTTACGCTCTAATAAAGTAAAAAAAGCAACTCTTATAAAAACTATTAAAAATAAGAATAAAAAATTAATAATTATAATAAACATAAAAATTACTACTTATAATAAAAATTATATAATTAAATTCTAAATTTAACACAATTATCTGCCAAAATAGTTAAATTACTTTTATTCATTTAATTAAAATTTAATTTACTTATTTAATCCTTTCGTACTAAAATAAATTAATTATTAAAAGATAGAAACCAACCTGGCTTACACCGGTTTGAACTCAAATCATGTAAGAATTTAAAGGTCGAACAGACCTAATATTTAAAATTTTGCACCTAAAATTAATCTTAATTCAACATCGAGGTCGCAAACTAATTTTTAAATTTGAACTTAAAAAATTAATTACGCTGTTATCCCTAAAGTAACTTTTTCCTTTAATTAAAAATTTTAATTCAAATACTCATTAAATAATGTTAAACTTTAAAAAAAGTTTATTAATTTTTTTTATCACCCCAATAAAATAAAATTTAATAATAAAATATTTATAAAACCAAAAAAATCAAAATTAAAATTTATAAAGTTTTATAGGGTCTTATCGTCCCTTTAAATAATTTAAGCTTTTTTACTTAAAAATAAAATTTTAATTTTATAAATAATAAAGTCTATTTCTCATCAAATCTTTCATTCAAGTCCTCAATTAAAAGACTAATTATTATGCTACCTTTGCACAGTCAAAATACTGCAGCTATTTAATAAATCATTGAGCAGATCCTATATTAAATTAAACTTAATACAATGTTTTTGTTAAACAGATGAAAATAATTTTTGCCGAATTCATAATTTATAAATATATTTATATTATACTAATTTAATCATTATTACTATTAATAAAATATTAATTAATAAAATTTAATATAAAAAATAAATAAATATAATAAATTAAAATTATATAAATAATAAATTTTTACAAACTTAAAATAAAAATTTCTATTCCTATTAATTATTAAAATAAATATATTATTATATAAAAATTTCAAGCTTATCCCTAAAATAATTTAAATTTAAAATATTAATCAATAAAATTAATATAACTTTTAAAATTTTAAATTAAATTTAAATCTTAAATAACTAAATATAATATAACGAATTAAATTTCAAAACTAATATTATTTTTTAAATATTTATAACACAATAAATTAATAATAAAATTAACTCTATAAATTTTGAGAAATTAAAAAAAAATTAAAAATTTTAATCAACCCTGATACAAAAGGTACTAATAAAATTCTTTTAAAAATTTTAAAATTTCTTTAACAATACTATTAAACTATAAATCTATAAATTAATTTTTAATAAATACTAAAACTTTAAATAAATAAATTATTTTTATAAAAAATTAAATAAATAAAAAAATATTAATAAATTAAATCTAAATAAAGTTTAACAACATCTTATCATTGTAAATGATATACTTAAATTTAGATATTTATTTTTAAAATTAATCTTTCTAAATACACTTTCCAGTACATTTACTTTGTTACGACTTGTCTTATTTTTAATAAGAATGACGGGCAATATGTACATATTTTAGATCTTTATTCATATTATTTAAATAAATAAACTTACTATTAAATCCAATTTCATTTTAATTTTCATTTTAAATCCAAAAATAAAATTTATTGTAACCCATTATATTCTTATTTATAAACCACATCTTGACTTAACATAAATTATAAAAATAAAAAAAGAAAATAAATTTTTAAATATATTCATGACAGCGATATATGAATTAATTAAATAAGTAAAATTAATCGTGGATTATCAATTAATAAACAGGTTCCTCTAATAAGACTAAAATACCGCCAAATTTTTTAAATTTAAAGAACTTAACTATTAATTTTTTAGTAAATTAATTTAAATTTTTATAATAGGGTATCTAATCCTAGTTTTAAATAAAATTTAATAGAATAAAATAATTACAACAATAATATTTAATTAAATTTTACTTTTTTAAAAAAAATTAAATTATAATTTATATTTATATACTAATAACCAAACTATTTTATTTGTATATTATGTTTAACCGCAACTGCTGGCACATATTTAGTTTATACTTAAATTAATAATTAAATCTAAATTTCTTTAATATTTAATATTTAATACTGAGAATTATTAATATTCTTTAAGAAATAATTAACAATCAAAAAATTTCATGTATTTTTTTAATTAAATAAAATTTTATAACAAAATAAATTATATTTATTTATAAATTAATAATAATACGGTTTTATATTTAATAAAATTTTAATTTTAAAAATAAAATACCTTATTGGACTTTTTTTAATAAATACAAAATTTTAATAAAATTTTTTATAATCAGGATTCTTTAACAAAAAGAATCTTCATGCGCCCTATACTCAAATTAATAATTTAAACTATAAATTAATCATTTTTTTTAACAAAAACATCATAAATTTTAATTTTAAAAATAAAATACCTTATTGGACTTTTTTTAATAAATACAAAATTTTAATAAAATTTTTTATAATCAGGATTCTTTAACAAAAAGAATCTTCATGCGCCCTATACTCAAATTAATAATTTAAACTATAAATTAATCATTTTTTTTAACAAAAACATCAATTTTTTTCAATTTACTATATATATATATATTCAATCAATATCTATATATATTTATATAAGGTTTTATATACATATATATATATATATATTAAATGTATAGATTATTATTATTATATAAGGATTTATATACATATATATATATATATATACTAATTATATAAGCTATATAGATGTATATTTATATTATATATATATACTATATACATAGGAAATCTATATATGTATACTATTATATATATTAATAAATCCTCTATATATTCTCTCTTCTTCCTTTTTTTTTTTTTAGAGGGGGAGGGGGCCTCCCCCTCTTCTGACAAATAGAAACGTAACGCCTCATTAAAATATTTTTTTTTTAAAAAATTCGTGACTTTTTTTTAAATCAATTTATAAACCATTAAACATTTTTTTATTAAATAATATTTTTAAA